TCTCGCTTGGGCTGCTTTAATGGTAGTCTTTACGTTTTCCCTTTCACTAGTAGTATGGGGAAGGAGTGGACTCTAGAAGTACTACTAATTGAGTTTAGGAACTAAACAGTATCACTTGTTTTTATAGATCGTTCGCCAAAGTTTTTTTTATTTTAAATTTCACTATTTCAATTTAAAATTTTATTTTTAAATTGAAATAGAAATGAAAAATATCTTCATTTCGAAATTCTCTTGGATTTTAGTTGAGTAATGTATTCTATGAATAATAAATATATATGAAGAATACTCTTTCAATCAAAGAAATATTTCAATTATTTCCGTGTTCGTATTTTGAAAGTAAAAAAAGTAAAAGGAATACAAATGGTAGGAAATTTATTCCAACTGAATTCTTGAAATTTATTCCAACTGAATTCTTCATAAATTTTCTATTTCGATGAACTGACTCTTACCAAAGTTAGATATGGACCATGAGGAAGAACGGAACTTTTTTTTTTATTTTGTTTACCTCTTTACTGTTCAAAGATCAAAGAGAAAACTATTCGGTTATTCCATTACGTGGATACACATTGGGAAACAACATAGTAGTTGTCCAACGAGATACTGCACATCCTAAAATATTGTCTTGGGCGAGTCACATATTGCGCCGCTTGTTTTAGTTTTACTATTTTAGAAATTTTATTTATGTTTTGCTTGTTTTATTGAACCCATTTCATATCATGGTTCAAACGTTAAAAGTCGACGGGTTTTACTAATCCTTTTCGAAATCCGAAGAAGTCATTGATTCTTTCGATCGGGATTCATATTGAAAATAATCAGAAATCTAGGAATTCGAATCGTAAAAGTAGCTTTCGATTATTTCAAATTAATTTAATTGAAATCAACACAAATTAAATACAAATAGATAAAGTAAAGAAATAGAATTGGGATACTATATAATATACATTATCACTATATATATTATATATACGTAATTAATTATATATACGTAATTAAATCGATTTCTATATATAGAAAAGGAATATGATGATACTATTGTAGATTGATCTATATTAATCTATATTAAATTAACCCGCATTACAATACAACTTTATACACTACAATAACAATACTAGATAGTATGGTAGAAAGAAATATCTGAATCTTTCTACCATACTATCGTATCTCATAGAATACGACTGATTCTAGTCTGCCCATTTCATTTAAGACGCGAAATTTTTATCCTTTTCTAATTTTTATCCTTTTCTTCTCTGCAATTATTGATAAGAAATAAAAAATCAAGTTTAATTCAAATTAATCACCTTGGCTGACTGTTTTTACGTATATTATAAGTAAAAAAGCAGTAGGAACTAGAATAAACAGTGCAGTAGCAATAAATGCGAGAATATTTACTTCCATAATCTCATTGTTTAATTTTTCTTTAATTCGCAATAACTCGGGAGTTAATCCCATAGAGATAATAAATCTTTCGCCTGTAAATTCAATGGGATGCATTACATCTCGATGATATCGAATCGGATCAATATCATGAATAACAATATCGGAGCTATCAAATCGATTCATCGTCAAGAATTGAATAGTATAACATAGGACGATCTTTTATCCATACTGAACTCAAAATTTGATTCCCGATACAATCAATAATTCCTTTATTTATTTATCATTCTTTTCCATTCTTTCTTTTCTATAACCTACCGCCCTCTTTGTACAATCATCTGATGAAGTATCATCTAACCGCCTTTCCACTTACCATTGGTTCGAAACAAACCCCAACAAACAATAGAAGCTCAATGAAAAAAAAGGAAGGAGCTAAGTTATAAACTCCTTTTTTTAATGATCAAATCTTCTTGGAAAACAAAAGAAGTATGATAAAGACGAGTACAAATTCCGGTATAAAAAAATCGAATATTCCATCAAATTCACTATTTTTTTATATATTTATATATAAATTTAAAAAGTTTGTTCTTTCAAGGAAAAACCCTTATAAAAAAAAAAAAAATTCATTACCTCGCTAATAAAAAAGTGATCCTTGTTTGATCTTTATTTTTTGAATATCCTCTTTCATTGGATTAGGAATGGGACGCATATATCAAAAGCTCAATGCGAAATTTGAATGAGATAGATTATTTCAAATTAGTAAAATTTGAAATTGAGGTTACACAAAATAGGGCCCGAAAAGGATATACTTTTATTTTAATCTTAAAAAAAAAGTATTCTATACTATTCTATACACAGTAACTATGTTCAATTTATTTTATATTGTACAAATTCCATTTATGTATGTACTCCCGGGAAACATACAATACTCTACTCTATTTCATATTTCACAGATCGGGAGTAATTGAAAAAGCCAGACCCAGTACAGTACGGTATCCCGTGGAATCCTGAATCTGATGCTAATAATATAATAATTGTACTAATCCACATATGCCTCTCTCCCATCAATCGAATCGGTACTAGTCGAAGAAATGGAAATTCCCCCATTTGGTTGATGATAAATGTG